ATGAATTAAAATTCTTGGTGCTCCCAAATTTTGATATAATCAACATGCTTTTCTTGTTTTTTTACTTATTTTTTTATGAATATGAATTCTTAAAGGCATATGCATGAGACATAATCTATTAATTAATCCGAATCCATTTCTTAATCTCTTTCTTTGAAATACTTTATTCTAACCATATCATGATCTCATTTTATAATACCTCCGGAGCTAATGAAACTATTTTAGTAAAATTTAACTGTCTCAATTCCCGGGCAATTGCACCAAAAACCCGAGTTCCCTTTGGGTTTCCTTCTTGATCGATGACAACCGCAGCATTGTCATCATATCGTATTATCATACCGTTATCACGTTTGAGTTCTTTACAAGTACGTACAATTACAGCTCTGACCACTTCTGATCTTGCTAGGGGCATGTTTGGCACTGCTTCTTTGATCACAGCAACAATAACGTCACCGATATGAGCATATCGACGATTGCTAGCTCCTATGATTCGAATACACATCAATTCTCGAGCCCCGCTGTTATCCGCTACATTCAAAAGGGTCTGAGGTTGAATCATATCATTTTTTTTTTTTATCTATTCTTTCAATGCAAAGGGCGAAGAAAAAAGAAATATTGTTTGTCCAAAAAAATAAATCAGCACCTGCGATTGTTTTTTTTTTAATTCTCAAGACCTATTTCCTTTGATTCTCCATTTTTATGCCGAAATAATGAATTGAGTTCGTATAGGCATTTTAGACGATGCTATTGAAATAGCCTTTCTGGCTATATTTTCTGTTACTCCACCCATTTCATAAAGGATTCGACCTGGTTTAACAACAGCTACCCAATATTCAGGGGATCCTTTCCCCGAACCCATACGTGTTTCTGCGGGTCTTACTGTAACCGGTTTGTCTGGAAATATACGTACCCATATTTTTCCACCACGTCGTGCATTTCGTGTCATTGCTCGTCGACCTGCTTCTATTTGTCTAGATGTGATCCAGGCGGGTTCAAGTGCCTGAAGAGCATATTTACCGAAAGAAATATGATTACCTCGATAAGATATTCCCTTCATTCTTCCTCTATGTTGTTTACGGAATCTGGTTCTTTTGGGGTTATAGTTGATGGTTGGTTCTGAATTCCATCTCTACTACAGAACTGGACGTGAGAGTTTCTTCTCATCCAGCTCCTCGCGAATAAGAAAATCTTCAACTTCTCTATTATTCGTTTGTATATCTTGTTTTTTTAGATAACTAAACATATTAATATTTCTATTTTAAATATTGTATGACTTTTTATAATGTTATAACGATTCTTTATTTTGTTTTGTCTTTTATTTTCTTCGATTGACCCAAATTTAGCAATCCAAGAAAATAAAGGTTTCGCAGGCGAATATTTACTCTTTTCATCGCTATTTCAGTTGTAGGGTTAGCTCTTGATTTTTCTTTTCCCAATAGATGAATATGAATGAATTAGTCTTTGGTTTGTTCCGCCATCCCGATCAATGAATCCGTTTTCAATAGATTTGGATTCATAGGTTCCATCGTTCCCATCGCTTCTTATTTAATGGTTAGGTCTGATTTCTACAATGGAGCTCATAATGAAATTTTTTCTTGAGTCAATCTTCTTAGTCTTTATTGGCTCGAAGCTCTTATTTTTTTATTTTATGAACAGATTCATTTAATTATGTACGAATCAGCATTGATGCTTTATTACACTGCCTTTTTTATGAGATGACTCATAGACCTTACATATTGGATGGAATTCTAGATCATTGGTATTTTTCTCTCTCTTTCTTTCACCCTTCCATTTATCCACATCTTTGTTCTCTATTTCGCTTTATAACTTAGAATTAGATTTATTTTTCTTTTGTTTATGCAAAAAATATTTCAGTTGCTACAACGATATGACCGATATATCATATCTTGACTGGTTCTTTGGATCCAGATAATGCGAAGTGATGAGTTGGTTAGTAGTCCTATAGTTATTAGTTTATAGTAAGAGGCTAGTCTTATTTTTATTGAATCCTAACCCTAAAAAAACCAACGAGTCACACACTAAGCATAGCAATTATATCAAACGGCTAATCGAATTTTTATTCAACCATATAGAATTAAGAATTAGAATTCTTCATTTTAGTTTTTATTGAATAGAAAAAAGGAACGGATTTCTCTTTTTTGTTCCATCACTAGATCGAAGGGAAAGACAAATAAAGGTTTATTCTTCCCCGTCTATAAATATCCAAATTTTGATGCCTAATACTCCATAAATAGTTCGAACGGTATAGGAACAATAATCGATTTTAGCTCGAATGGTTTGCAGGGGAACCCTACCTTCTCTGATCCATTCCACACGCGCAATTTCTTTTCCGTCGATACGCCCTGCAATTTGTACTTGAATTCCTTTTGTATCTGCTTGTTCAGTTAATTCAATAGCCTTTTTCATTGCTTTTCGAAATGAAACTCTATTCTTTAATTGGCCGGCTATAAATTCCGCAAGAATATTAGGGCTTCCGTAA